TAATCTCACATGATAACTCTTTGATCCGTTTACTGTTAACAGATTGGTATTGCTTAGAAATTATATTCTATCTATAATCCCCGAGGTGATGGGTCTTCTTTTGCGGTGATAAATTACCTACTTAACTCAGTGGTTAGAGTATTGCTTTCATACGGCAGGAGTCATTGGTTCAAATCCAATAGTAGGTAGAACTTATTAGATACCGGAGTCAATGCAATGGTATCTAATAAGTTTTTCTACCCATCCTCCTTTTTTCGTTGTATCAGATTAGACTTGATTGTCTTCAATTGGCAGAATCTAAATGTGGTGTATAAAAAAGAACTTCTAAAAAACTTCTTTTGATTATTTTGATGTATTGACTAGTAGGAAATAACATTGACAGCCTCTACTCGTGTCCTAGCTCGTCTGAGAGCTAGATTCGCTTCAATCACCTGTCTCTTACCCTCAGCTCTACTCAAGTTAGCTTCAGCTATTTTAAGAGTTTGTTGAGCTTCTTGCGGATCAATGTCAGTACTCATCTCCGCATCATTTCCTAAAATGGTGATCTCATTATTCCCTATTCTAGCAAAACCACCCATCAGAGCCACCGTTAACCATTGGTCGTTGAGGCGTATTCTCAAAAGACCTATATCTACAGCCGTGGCAATAGGGGCGTGGTTCGGTAATACACCAATTTGGCCACTATTTGTAGATAAAATGATTTCTTTCACTTCTGAATCCCAAATAATTCGATTAGGAGTCAGTACACAAAGATTTAAGGTCATTTCTTCAAATTGCTCTCCACTTCTAAGTTCATAGCTTTCGCGGTAGCTTCATCGATGTTACCCACCAAATAAAAAGCCTGCTCGGGCAGACCATCTAATTCTCCGGAAAGGATCAGTTGAAACCCCCTAATTGTTTCTGCAAGACCAACATATTTTCCTGGAGAACCAGTAAATACTTCTGCCACGAAGAAGGGTTGTGATAAGAAACGCTCAATTTTTCGTGCTCTTGCTACAGTTAAACGATCCTCCTCGGATAATTCGTCCAACCCAAGAATAGCTATAATGTCCTGAAGTTCTTTGTAACGTTGTGAAGTTTGCTTAACTCTTTGCGCAGTTTCATAATGTTCCTCGCCAACGATCCGAGGTTGTAACATAGTTGACGTTGAATCTAAAGGATCTACTGCTGGATAAATACCCTTGGCAGCTAATCCTCTTGATAGTACGGTAGTAGCATCTAAATGTGCAAATGTAGTGGCAGGAGCAGGGTCGGTCAAATCGTCCGCAGGTACATAAACTGCTTGGATCGAAGTTATAGATCCCTCTTTGGTAGAAGTAATTCTTTCTTGCAAAGAACCCATTTCTGTACTAAGGGTAGGTTGATAACCCACTGCAGAAGGCATTCTCCCTAATAATGCGGATACTTCTGATCCTGCTTGGACAAAACGAAAGATATTGTCGATGAATAGAAGCACATCTTGTTCATTAACATCCCGGAAATATTCTGCCATAGTTAGGGCAGTCAAACCAACTCTCATACGAGCTCCCGGCGGTTCATTCATTTGACCATAGACTAAAGCTACTTTTGATTCTGCAAGATTTTTTTCATTAATTACTCCGGATTCTTTCATTTCCATGTAAAGATCATTTCCTTCACGAGTACGCTCTCCTACTCCGCCAAATACGGATACGCCTCCATGAGCTTTGGCAATGTTGTTGATCAATTCCATGATGAGTACTGTTTTACCTACTCCAGCTCCCCCAAATAGTCCGATTTTTCCTCCACGGCGATAAGGAGCTAAAAGATCTACCACCTTAATACCTGTTTCAAAGATTGATAATTTCGTATCTAACTGTATAAAGGCAGGCGCAGATCTATGAATAGGAGATGTTGTGCGAGTATCTACAGGACCTAAATTATCAACAGGCTCTCCAAGAACGTTGAAGATTCGCCCGAGAGTAGCTCCGCCGACTGGAACACTTAGAGGAGCTCCCGTGTCAATCACTTCCATTCCTCTCATCAGCCCATCTGTAGCACTCATAGCTACAGCTCTAACTCGATTATTTCCTAATAATTGTTGTACCTCACAAGTCACATTAATTTGCTGACCGACAGTATCTCGACCCTTAACTACCAAAGCGTTATAAATATTAGGCATTTTGCCCGGGGGAAAAACGACATCCAGTACTGGGCCAATAATTTGAGCGATACGCCCTAGTTTTTTTTCTTCAAGTGTGGAAACCGCAGGGCTAGAAGTAGTAGGATTGATTCTCATAATTATAATAAAGTGAAATATGTCGAAATCCTTTTTGGAATAATACCAAATCGAAAATAAATGTCCGATAGCAAGTTGATCAGTTAATTCAATAAGAGATAAATGGGAGATAGCACTCGATTTAGTTGGTACCGCCCAACCGAATCCGATTCAATCGTTTACTCATTCAATGAGTAAATTTTCAAGTTCAGCCAATCTTTTTTTTCAAAAAAAAAATTGCAAGTAAATGAAATCGTGAATAAA